TGCCGAACCCAATGCCTATATTGCATTTGCGGGTAAAAGAGTAATTGAAGAAACATTGAAGAAACCAGTGCCCGAGGGTTCACAGGAGACTGAATATTTATTCCCTAAAGGTTTATTTGATCTAATCGTACCACGTACGCTTTTAAAAGTCGTTCTGAGTGAGTTATTTCAACTGCACGGGTTTTTGCCTTATCAAGAAGATGAAAAGTGAATTTTTCCTCCCGAGAAATCAAATTAGAATTCGGTGAGACAAAGAAAACGAATTTCATCTTCCTCTCTTGTATAGGTATAGATAAAAAAATAGGGAAAAATATAGATAGAGGGGTTATAGGATTTTGCAGCTTTTTATATATTGCGAGAATTCGATTTTCTTTTTTTTTTTACTGAAAATCCCTGTTGGATTCTAACAAATCGAATCCTTAGAGAATTTTTAATAAACTCTTTCTTTTTTAACTTTTTTTTAATTCCACTTCAACGACAAAAAAACAAGAGAAATCGAAGAAGAATAAAAAGAAAGTAAGAAGAATAAAGAAAGTGACTTATCATATATTTCCGATGGGGCAAGTCCATTTATTTCAGTCTACTTTCCTTGCACTTATTAGATATATATATACTCGTTTAGATAGACTTAGTATAATATACGAATTAGAATATAATTATTATAAGATATCTTTCTAACTAAGAATATAAAAATTATACCAATAACAGGTACAAATATTAAATTGAGGTACCCATTCTATGACAACTCCATCCATTTTTGTGCCTTTAGTGGCCCTAGTACTTCCGGCAATTGCAATGGCTTCTTTATCCCTTTATATTGAAAAAACCAAGATTTTTTAGATCTTAGATCCGATGGTGCCTGGGGCCAAGATACACAATCGTATCTTGTTTTTTCACGACTTAGATACCACGGATATCGATTTAGTAGAATATTCGATTTAGTAGAACTAGAGATATATATATATACATGGGGCGGGTTTTCGATCTAACCAATTCGATGAATTACTACTAAAGGTTCACATCAGAATAGTGCTAGTTGATGAGAGTTTCTTCGGAAACAAAAAAGTAAAGGCAAATTCTTTTTGGTTATTCTCTCAATTCCAATAAAAAACAACTGGATCTAGTATGTATGAGTTGGCGATCAGAATCTATATGGATAGAATTTATAGCGGGGTCTCGCAAAACAAGCAATTTTTTCTGGGCCTTTATCCTGTTTTTAGGTTCATTAGGGTTTTTATTGGTTGGAACTTCGAGTTATCTTGGTAGGAATTTGATATCTTTATTTCCGGCTCAGCAAATTGTTTTTTTTCCACAAGGAATCGTGATGTCTTTCTATGGGATCGCGGGTTTCTTTATTAGTTCCTATTTGTGGTGCACAATTTTTTGGAATGTAGGCAGTGGTTATGATCGATTCGATAGACGAGAAGAAATAGTGTGTATTTTTCGTTGGGGGTTTCCTGGAAAAGACCGCCGCATCCTTCTACGATTCCTTATGAAAGATATTCAGTCCATCAAAATAGAAGTTAAAGAGGGTATTTATGCTCGTCGTGTCCTTTATATGGAAATCAGAGGGCAGGGGGCCGTTCCCTTGACTCGTCCTGATGAGAATTTTACTCCACGAGAAATTGAGCAAAAAGCTGCCGAATTGGCCTATTTCTTGCGTGTACCAATTGAAGGCCTTTGAAAAAAAGAATTGAAATTGCTTTATGTCTCGTCAGGACTAAAAAAACTCCAGCCAAGAATCCTCTTTATTTCTATAGCATAACTTAGCTGAAGTTTCTTAAAAATGCCCAGTCGGGCTAAAGTAAAGCATATGTATACAGAGGAGGAGAGGCATAATATAAAACAAAACCTTTTTTTTGTCCACAGTTTTTTGTAAATGTAAAGTCAATCAACTCAATTGAATAATAAAACAAGTAAGAAATCGAAATAATAGATTCATCTTAATCTTATATATCAAACAAAGTAGTAAAGCATTTCGGAATAAATACTTTCTCTTTTTTTTTTTTCAATATTTGGAATTGGTACGTTAGATACAGATGGAACATATCTTGTCAATTTTCTCTACTTTCTTTTGTCAATTGACCCTTTATCCTTTCTTTTGTGCTCCTTAAGAACCAAACCAACCTATTGGATCTGGCTCTTAGACCGTAACGCTAACCTTTCGGTCTTTTTTTTCATTCAGTTTTGATCATCATAATATTCTTCATAAAATTTCTCCATTATTCCCGGGCTCTATATATATAGTATAGATAGCCTAGATATAGATAACCCGCGAAATTTTATGACATATTTTCGATTTTGATAGAAAGTGAGTTCTTTCGTCTCGAAATCTGAATAGAGTTTGAATATTTGAAGCAGCCCTTTCAGGCATTTATCGAAAGAGAGCAATTTTTTCGAATTTAATCGATCTGGAACCTCTATAATATAGAGAAAACCCTCTAATATATAGATTATATAGATTTCATTCGAATTCGAAGCAGATTCTTTTTAGATTCAAGGACTAAGTACTGAATCAAAATAAAAAGCAGAGAAAAAGCCCGCTACTTTATAATGGAACTCATGTTTGATAGAAAAGTTAGATCACATAAATTCAATGAAGGAGGTAGGGTTGATTAACAAGTCACAGAGCAAAAAATGGCAAAAAAGAAAGTATTAATTCCCCTTCTCTATCTTACCTCTATAGTATTTTTGCCTTGGTGGATCTCTCTCCTTTTTAATAAAAGTCTGAAACCCTGGATTACTCATTGGTGGAATACTAGGCAATCCGAAATTCTGTTGAATGATATTCAAGAAAAAAGTATTCTACAACAATTCATAGAATTAGAGGAACTCTTCCTGTTGGACGAAATGGTAAAAGAATACCCGGAAACACATTTACAAAAACTTCGTATAGGAATCCAAAAGGAAACGATCCAATTGTTAAAGGCGCACAATGCGGGTTCTATCGATACGATTTTGCACTTTTCGACAAATATAATCTGTTTCATTATTCTAAGTGGTTATTCATTTTTGGGTAATGAGGAGCTTGGTATTCTTAACTCTTGGGTTAAAGAATTCCTCTCTAATTTAAGTGACACAATAAAAGCTTTTTCTATTCTTTTTTTAACTGAATTATTTACCGGATACCATTCGACCCACGGTTGGGAACTAATGATTGGCTATATCTGCAAAGATTTTGGATTTTCTCATAATGATCAGATTATATCTGTTCTTGTTTCCACCCTTCCGGTCCTTATAGATACATTTTTGAAATATTGGACCTTTCAGTATTTAAATCGTGTATCTCCATCCCTTGTAATTATTTATCGTTCAATGAAAGAGAGTCGCTGATCAAATTATAATCTTTCTTGCTTTGTATATAAGCAAAGCATCAAAAAAAAAATAACAAAATAATGGATAGGGAACTCTACTAGCGACCCGCCTAATTTTATTGTAGAAATTTTCGGGATCAATGATTGGACCATGCAAACTAGAAATACCTTTTCGTGGATAAAGCAAGAGATTACTCGATCCATTTCCGTATCCCTCGTGATATATATAATAACGGGGACATCTATTTCAAACGCATATCCCATTTTTGCGCAACAGGGTTATGAAAATCCACGAGAAGCAACGGGGCGTATTGTATGTGCCAATTGCCATTTAGCTAATAAGCCCGTGGATATTGAGGTTCCACAAGCGGTACTTCCGGATACTGTATTTGAAGCAGTTGTTAGAATTCCTTATGATATGCAACTGAAACAAGTTCTTTCTAACGGTAAGAGGGGGGGGTTGAATGTGGGGGCAGTTCTTATTTTACCGGAGGGGTTTGAATTAGCTCCACCCGATCGCATTTCGCCCGAGATGAAAGAAAAGATAGGCAATCTGTCGTTTCAGAGCTATCGCCCTACTAAAAAAAATATTCTTGTGATAGGCCCTGTTCCTGGTCAGAAATATAGTGAAATCACCTTTCCTATTCTTTCCCCAGACCCTGCTACTAATAAGGATGTTTATTTCTTAAAATATCCCATATACGTAGGCGGAAACAGAGGAAGGGGTCAGATTTATCCCGACGGGAGCAAAAGTAATAATACAGTTTATAATGCTACGTCAGCAGGTATAGTAAGCAAAATTATACGAAAAGAAAAAGGCGGGTACGAAATAACCATAACGGATGCAGCGGAAGGCCGTCAAGTAGTTGATATTATCCCTCCAGGACCAGAACTTCTCGTTTCCGAGGGTGAATCTATCAAACTCGATCAACCATTAACGAGTAATCCTAATGTAGGTGGATTTGGGCAGGGGGATGCGGAAATCGTACTTCAAGATCCATTACGTTTACAAGGCCTTTTCCTCTTCTTTACATCTATTGTTTTGGCACAAATCTTTTTGGTTCTTAAAAAGAAACAGTTTGAGAAGGTTCAATTGTCCGAAATGAATTTTTAGACCCGCGGATTTCTGATTTATAAACATCAATCTTGTAAAGAAGAACCAAATTCTAAAGAAGAACCAAATTCTTCCTGATAATTAGAGTATGCAAAGCCTTTTGCTTGTTTATATGCTTTTTCTACCAGATATCAGGAATTACTTTTACCACATGCCTAAGTGTGAAGACAACTTTACCCCTTCTTTTCTTTTTTCAATCAAAATTGGATTGGAGGGGTGTGCCCATTTTTTTATTGTTATATTTCAATGTCACAGAATGAGTTTTGTTTTCTATTCTATTTTGTTTTCTATTCTAATAGAATCAAATTTGAAAAGATACTAAACAAAAGATACTAAACAGTAAGATAAATAACATAAGATAAATAAGTGGAAAATCGAAAGGAAGGAGAAATGAGTAGACCAAAAAGTTAAAAAAAAATTACTAATTCAAATAAATACAGGGAGTCTTCTTCCTTCGTGTTACTACTCTTCGACACAGAAAAGGCATTTTCCTTTTCTTGTGTCGAAATAAGAATAGTTCTTCATCCTATTGTTCAAAGATTCCTATTCTTTGTTTAGATTTTTCCAGATTT